ATTTGGTCGTACACTTGAAAGATAACCCAAAAATTCAAGAAAATTATTGGATAATTGGGTTATATGAATCCTATCCGGTTGAGACCAAAAAGAAAAAGAACATTCCCAAAAATGGACAAGGTAATATTTCCATTTCTTCATCAGAAGAGGAGTTCCTTTTGAAGACAGAATGGATTTTCCTTGATATCGTAAATAATGCATGAAGGGGTCCTTGAACAACCATACGACGGTATGAAAATCATTACGAAAAAGCACGGGAAAATGCTCTTTTTTTCCAAAAAAATGTGTTCGATCAAAAAAAGCTATAGAAGATGTTGATTGTAAATGAGAAGATTGTTTACGTAGAAAAAGAAATATGGATTCCAATTCATATACATGAAAATTATATAGGAACAAGAAAATTCTTCGATTCTCTTTTAAAATCGGAAGACTCTCTGTCGTTTTTTGAGGACTCAGACTATTCCAATTATGAGACTCATAGAGAAAGAACCTCAATAAGTGCAAAAAGGGGGCATCTTGGATCCAAGAACGCAGGTTTTGGACCAATAGTTCCAAATGGATCGGATAGGGTATTAGTATATCTAATACAGAATTTAGATGTACAAATTGATCCTCTAAAAAGGGAAATGTCGAATGAATGGATCGTAAATTCATCGACTTTTCAATTTCTTTACCTTGGGAGTAGGGTACCAATCGCAATGCAAATGGAATTTCTACAATGACTGCAAATCCCTCAGATATCATTTGAGAATCCAAATTTTGATTATGCCCAATCCATTTTTTTTTATTCGAATCATTATCCAAAATAACCAAATGCTTCTGTTCATACATTCGAGTAATTAAACGTTTAACAATTAGTGAACTATATTTAAATTTAGTGTCATAACGAACACTTTCCATAGACTCATAAGGAATCCATTTAGTTAATCCATAATCATGAGCAAGTGCATAAATATATTCCTGAAAGAGAAGTGGGTATAGGAAGTCTCGTTCTCGAGATCTATTCATCTTTAAATATCTTCTTTGTAATTCCTCCATTTTCCATTAGATTTGAACCAAAATCGGGGATTTCTCAGGCCATCAAATTATACATAGTACGATACAGTTAAAACAAGGTATATCAGAAATAGATACCTTGGAATTAATTAACGGATTCTCCCTTTTTTCACCCAATCCCTTTTTTTTTTCGTTATAAGATACCAAGATGGTTATAAATCCTTTATTTTTGCAACCCGATCGCTCTTTTGACTTGAGAAAGTTTTTTTTTTCATTCTGTTTCTCAATATACTGTTTCTTTTACACATTTGTCTCCACTCAGGGATATAGTTAATAGTTAGGATTCGTAAAAAAGTGGAGAATCCACTTATTGTAAGGTTATGAAAAAACCTTTTCCCGCACCTGGAACTAATTTATTTTTAACGTATAATTAGGTCGGGTAACTATTCAAATTAAGAACAGAAGCTCGCTGCTTTTTTTTTTTCTATAATTTGAATTAGAGCTTTTCGACTCTATCCATTTATTCACTTGATCCAACCGTGCATTTTTTTTTGCACCGCTCTAAGAATGCAAACTCTAAGAATAAAAAGCATATTTCTTTTATACTGATTCCTTAAATCAAAAAAATATGAACTACTTTTTTCTTAGAGATATTCATTTATACGACATGCTGTTTTTTCCATTCGTTCCCACTCAGGATCAGTCGTGATCTTACAAACTTTACCAATAGTATGGACGAATCCGTTGCTTCATCCAAATGTGTAAAAGATTCTAGCCGCACTTAAAAGCCGAGTACTCTACCGTTGAGTTAGCAACCCAAAATTCCAATTATGATATGTAGATACGATCGGAATAAAAAAAAGGAGGTTGGATTGGACAACCCCAAAAAATTTTTTTTTTAGCTTGGATTAATAATCCAAATCCATAAGAGAGGCACCCTTTTATCCATATTTAAGGATTTGAATTTTCGAAGGGATATAATGAAATTTCTTGTCATATAGACTGGGTTAGGTCAATCCTAACCCTATCACTTACAGTAATATAATTATTAGTGGATAAATGGATCCATTTATCCACTACCTATATGTGCGCACACTACCAATTATATTTCCGGATAAAGAGAGTATTGTCAATATGATCGAATTCGTAAGGAATTTTTAGTTCACAAGTAATAATATAGTACGAGAAGAGCGATCACGAAAAGAAAATACAGGACTTTTTGGAAGACTCTGCCGTTCTTTTTCGCCGTTATCCAGAGGACGTGTAAGAACCAGGTAACCGTTTCGACAATCCAGACCAACAGATAAGCCAGAAAAAGACGACTGAGCCAAGGGTTGCGTTCCATTTTCATCACCTCCTTTTGTTTTTAGAGGAACTCGGTTTTGGCTGATATCATCAGTTCCTAGCAAATAATAATAATAAAGTTCTTTGTTTCAATTGAATCTTTCCAATTTCTATAGCACAAGTCGGGCGTTGCTTTCTTGCCCCCCCGTTTAAAACGCTGTTTTACCCCAATTTTCCTCGAGCTAATTTTCCTCGAGTTTGCCACCGATATGGAATTGATTCCCATATGGAACCCTGAATCATCCTTGGCGCAATGGATACAATCCATAATAATGGAGAATTAGTCTCCATGTTCTATCTAGAAGAAGTCTCAACAAGAATTTTTACTAACCATCAATCACTCTATTCCGCTGCATAATAAATACCAAAGAGATCGTAAATGCATCTACTATCTAGATGATCAATCATGAATCTACTAAAAAATGGATTTCCAATACCCGAACAGAATCAATATACGTTATTCTGTTCAATAAAAACAAGAGTCTGATTCCAAAGGAAGGGATAAATCATTGGTATTTTTTTATTCAGTTTAAGTTATTTTCAGAACTCTTTTCTGGGACGAAAGGATTCGAACCTTCGAATCGACGGGATCAAAACCCGTTGCCTTACCGCTTGGCGACGTCCCATTTATCTTTCATGGGAGGGAAAGACTCGAACCTGCAAGTCTCGAGACCAAAACCCATTGCCTTGCCACTTTGGTTTGCGACGTACCGGTTCGACTAAACACTATTGTGTATTAAAATACAAGTGTTTCTGCTTTGTCAAGACCTTCGCACCTATTCTTCGACTGAATACACATTTATTGTCTATTCTAACATAAATGTTTCTGCTTTGTTAAGACCTTCGCACCTATTCTTCGACTGAACACACATTTATTGTGTATTCTAACATAAGTGTTTCTGCTTTGTCAAGACCTTCGACGATATTCACAGAATCTGTTACATTGTTGCTAAGATTTGACACGTGTAGTTGTAAAATGAAACGGAATTTATTGATCATTACATCTAATTCAATTAAGATAGTGTATGAAAGTATGATTCTTTCTATTTTCCTTGGAGAATGGAAGAGTTTTTGATTGAGTTAGTCAAAAAAAGAAGGATTTTTATTTTCTCTTTCTTCTTTTTTTACTTATATTGATAACTCAAAAAAAAAATACAATTATTTCCAAGAATGAAACATTTGTTATGCTTAATATCTTTAGTTTGATCTGTATCTATCTGAATTCTATACTGCATTCGAATCATTTTTTCTTTGCCAAATTGCCCGAAGCTTACGCTTTTTTCAATCCAATCATAGATATTATGCCAGTCATACCTTTGTTCTTTTTACTCTTAGCCTTTGTTTGGCAAGCTGCTGTAAGTTTTCGATAAGATCTTTAATACTGGCCTACAAGGATTCATTAATTTATGCAAAAAAAGAGTAATCCATGGATAAGATCCGATAAGTCTTGCTTCCATTGTGAACCCTCAATTCAAACATGGAAATTCTCGGACCAAGCGCGATGAATTTCGATACTTGATTCTGACCCTCGAGTTCCGGTGAATAAGGGTCCTATTATCGGGTCCCCACAAAAACGAATTAACTAATTATGCATATGAAAAATAATTTTTATCTCGAAAAAGTCTTATGAATTGCTTTTAAAATGGATTTCTTTTAAAGAAACCACTCTCTTTCTTGATTTGTTGTCAAAATAATGGAATATCGATTCTATGTGGTATAAAAATAGAGAATCTATTCCCTTTTTACCAAAAATGATCTTTATCTTGGAGATTTTGTAATGCTTACTCTCAAACTCTTCGTTTACACAGTGGTCATATTCTTTGTTTCTCTCTTTATCTTCGGATTCCTATCTAATGATCCAGGACGTAATCCTGGGCGTGAGGAATAAAAAAAGGATTTTTCGTTGCTTGATGTCTTCATTTTCTTATGATTTTTTTCTATTCGAAATCGATCTAAATATTTAACTATAGTATGCTACGATAAAAAGGTGGTCGAGATTTTCTTTCCAATTCGAAAGAAAATCTCAAGTCGTCAGAAGAAAGGGAAAGAGAGGGATTCGAACCCTCGGTACGAATAACTCATACAACGGATTAGCAATCCGACGCTTTAGTCCACTCAGCCATCTTTCCCACTTAAACAAAGTATAATTACTATGTTACACATGAAGTAAAGAAAAAGTCTTTCTTTTTCGTTCTTTCGATTCGAATAAAGATACAAAAGATACAAAAATCTTCCTTTTTTCCTCAATTTCATTCAAATGAAATGTAGATAAGGGGAATACTCGCAATTGCAATAGAGAAAAGTCAATTAAAGAAAAGAATACCTCGGTGATTTCATACGGAATCCTTTTTCTTTTATTCCCCGGCCTGGTTAGGTACTGACCGGGGTACTGACCAGTCCATTTCATTTAGAGTTTGGGGCCGATCCTATCTTAATTACGTATGATGCTCTTGTTGGACAAAGGGTGCACTCATATATAATAATCACATTGTAGCGGGTATAGTTTAGTGGTAAAAGTGTGATTCGTTCTATTAACAACTTAAATAGTTAAGGGGTCTTTCGGTTTTATTATATTCCGATTAAAAACTTTATTTCTTAGAAAGGATTTAAGCCTTTACCTCTCAATAAATGATTTGAGGAAGAATATACATTCTCGTGAT